CCTTTTATCATTACTTCTGCTCGTTGCATACCTTGATCGACTACTGTACGAATAGCGTTTCCTGCTGCTGTTTGAGCAGCAAATGGTGTCCCTCTTCTTGTACCCTTGAATCCACAAGTACCGGCCGAGGCCCAAGAAACAACCCGACCCCGTACATCTGTAACAGTCACAATGGTATTGTTGAAACTTGCTTGAACATGAATAACCCCCTTTGGTAGTCTACGTGTACTTTTACGTGAACCAATACGTCCATTCCTACGTGAACCAATTCTTGGTATAGGTTTTGCCATATTTTATTATCTCATAAATATGAGTCAGAGATATATGGATATATCCATTTCATGTTAAAACAGATCTTTTATTTTTATTTGTACATTTGGGGTCCTTTAGGGAGTTCTTTTTAGAAAAATTATCCTTGTCTTTGTTTATGTCTTGGGTTGGAACAGATTACGATAATTCGTCCCCGCCTACGGATCAGTCGACATTTTTCACAAATTTTACGAACAGAGGCCCTAATTTTCATATTTTGCATTCCTTAACTTAAACTTAATGCCTAATTTACTTAGTGGAAGAAAATAAGTTTCTTGAAATTTAATTTAAAATCTCGAATTGTATCTCCCCAAAAGTAATCTAAAATCACCTAATCGTTCGAGTTTGAATCTTTGTTGCGGAGTCTATAAATTATACGCCCTCGGGTTGAATCATAACGACTTACCTCAATTTTGACTCTATCTCCTGGTAGTATCCGTATAAAACTACGTCGGATCCTTCCTGAAACATAACCTAGAATCAGATCTTCATTATCTAAACGAACCCGGAACATACCGTTGGGAAGTGATTCAGTAATTAAACCTTCATGAACCCATTTTTGTTCCTTCATTCCAGGTAAAACCCCCTTGAAATATCAACTAATGGAGGAGGAGTGATATTAGATAACTCTTTCTCTTTGTTTTTTTCACAAATAGTCAATTTCGTATCTAATTTTGATAGTCGAAGGATTACCATATATAACACAAGATTTCTCCGCCGATTCCTTCTAATCGAGCTTCTCGGTCTGTCATTATACCTCGAGAAGTAGAAATAATTACAATCCCTATACCACCTAAAATTCTAGGAATTCTTTGATAGTTAGAATAGATTCGTAGACCAGGTCGACTTATCCGTTTTAAATTTAAAATAGTTTGAGATGGCCCCTTCCTATTTCTTCTATGTTGTAGGGTTAAAACCAAAAAATCTTTGTTGTTTTCCCGATGTTTTCTCACGTTTGCTATAAAACCTTCTCTTAAAAGTATTTTTACAATGCTTTCAGTGATGCTAGTAGATGATATTCGAACCGTTACTTTTTTATGCATGTCAGCATTTCGTATAGAGGTTATTATGTCAGCAATAGTGTCCCTACCCATAATGAACTAAAATTTGGGGTTCCTAAAAATTTGGATATAATAAACATGATATTTTTTGTTATGAAGTAACATTATTAAAGGTATATACGTGAGACACAATCTATTAATCATTCAAAATACTCTACTATAACTTATAATATAACTCTATATGATGATGATGTTCTTATCTTATAATACTTCAGGGGCTAATGACACTATTTTAGTAAAATTTAACTTTCTTAATTCTCGGGCGATCGCACCAAAAACTCGAGTTCCTTTTGGATTTCCTTCTTCATCAATGACAACTGCAGCATTGTCATCATATCGTATTATCATACCATTATCGCGTTTGAGTTCTTTACAAGTACGTACAATTACAGCTCTGATCACTTCCGATCTTTTTAGGGGCATATTTGGTACTGCTTCTTTGATCACAGCAACAATAACATCACCAATATGAGCATATCGGCGATTACTAGCTCCTAGTATTCGAATACACATCAATTCTCGGGCCCCGCTGTTATCTGCTACATTCAAATAGGTCTGGGGTTGAATCATATCATTTTTTTATCTGTTCTTTCAATGCAAAACAAAAGGGGCTAAAAAAAAAAAGAAACGAAACCTGCAATTGCTTTTTTATTCCAAGAACTCTTTCTTTTGGTTATACGTTTCTATCACGAAATAATGAATTGAGTTCGTATAGGCATTTTGGATGCCGCTATTGAAATAGCCTTTCTAGCTATATTTTCTGCTACTCCACCCATTTCATAAAGTATTCTACCTGGTTTAACAACAGCTACCCAATATTCGGGAGATCCTTTACCCGACCCCATACGTGTTTCCGCAGGTCTTACTGTAACGGGTTTGTCTGGAAATATACGTACCCATATTTTTCCACCACGGCGGGCATTTCGTGTCATTGCTCGTCGCCCTGCTTCTATTTGTCTAGATGTGATCCAAGCGGGTTCAAGTGCCTGAAGAGCATATCGACCGAAACAAATAGAATTACCTCGATACGATATTCCCCTCATTCTTCCTCTATGTTGTTTACGGAATCTGGTTCTTTTAGGGTTATAGTTGATGGTTGGTTCGCAATGCCATCTCTACTACAGAACTGG